TAATAATAATAGAATTAATAATAATAATAATATAATAAAATTATATATTTATAATATATATATAATAGAATATTATATATATATTAATTGAATTATATATAATATAATTAATAATAAAATAATAATTAAAGTATAAATAATAAATAAATAATTAATATATATATAAAATATATAAAAAATATATATATATATATTTATTAATATATAAAATATATATATTTATATAAAATATTTAATATATATATATATATATGTTAAATATTAAATAATATATATATATTTATATTATATATAATAATATATATAATATTATATATAATAATATAATAATAATAATAAAATTATAATTAAATTAATATTAATATTTATATATATATATATATTAATAAATTATATATAATTAATATATTTATTGATATATTAAGGTATACTTAAAAGTAATATATATAGTCTTTATAGCTTAATGGTTAAAGCCTCTCACTGTTAATGAGATAATATAGGTTCAATTCCTATTAAGGACTTATAATATATATTAAATATATATATATATATATAATTTATAATAATAATAATATATATATATATATAATAGTAATTATATTATAATAATATAATATAAATATATAATAATTAATATAATTTATATATATAATATATATAAATAATATATTATTATAATAATATAATAATAATAATAATAATAATATATATATAAATATTTATATAATTATTAATATATATATATAATATATATATCTATAATTAATATAATATTAATAATATAATATATAAAATATATATATAATAATAATATTTATTAATTTTATATATATATAAATTATTAAATAATAATAGAATAAATAATAAAATAATAAATAATAATATAATAATATTAATATAAATATATATATATAATATAATATATATAATTATAATAATAATTAATATAATATTATAAATATAATATATAAAATATAAATTATATATTATATATTTATATTTATATAAAAGGGGTTATAGTAAAATTTGGTATAACAATTGCGTTGCATGCAATAGATATGAGTTCAAGTCTCATTAACTCCAATATATATAAATTTAATATATATATATATATAATTAATAATTATAATAAATATAATTAATATTAATAATTATAAATTATTATATAAAATTATATATATATATAAATATATATATATTATATAATTTATAATATAATTAATTATAATAATATATATAATAAATATATAATTATAATATATTATAATTAATATATATATAATTAATATATATATATATATATTATATATTATAATATATATAATTGATATTTTAATTAATATATATATAATATTAATAATAAAATTAATAATAAATAATAATATTATATAAATATATTTAATATAATAAATATTAATATATTTTATATATTATATAATAATATATATATAATATAATTATTATATATAATTAATTAATAAAATTATATAATTAATATATTTTAATATATATATTTATATTAATAAATAATAATAAATAAATAATAATAAAATGAAACTATAATTCAATTGGTTAGAATAGTACTTTGATAAGGTACCAATATAGGTTCAATCCCTGTTAGTTTCAATATATTAATATATAATATTAATATAATATTAATATTAATTATATTATTAATAATAATTATTAATATTCAATTATTATAAATAATTATTATAATTTATTAATAATAATAATAATAATATTATTATATAATATATATATAATAATAATAATATATTTTATATAATATAAATTATTAATTAATTTATAATAATATAATTAATAATATAATTAAAATAAATAGAATATATTATATAAATATATATATATAATAATAAATATATAATATTAATATATAATTGATATATTTTTATTAATAAATAATATATAAATAAATAAATAATTATTAGGATGGTTGACTGAGTGGTTTAAAGTGTGATATTTGAGCTATCATTAGTTTTAAAAGGCTACGTAGGTTCAAATCCTACATCATCCGTAATAATAAATATATATATAATATATAAAAATATATTATATAATTATATATAATTAATAATATAATAATATAATATATATATAATATATAATTAATTAATATATATAATTAATATATATATATATAATAGAATAAATAGAATAAATTTAATAATAATATAATTATTATTTTAAAAGTAATAAATAATAATGTAGAGAAATGAATAAATAAGAAGAACATGATGTTGGTTCAGATTAAACGCTATATAAGGACATTACACATGCGAATCAAACGTATAATATAATAAAATAATATTATATATGTGGTGTAAACGTGAATAATAAATAGGAATAATAACTATAAATAAAGTAAATATAAAAACAATATAAATATATATTTATATATATTAATATATATAAATATATAATAAAAATATATAATAATATATATTGTTTATAGTATATCCTATATAAGTTTAGGTAGTAGGTTATATATATATATATAATTTAATAATATATATATATATTAAGATAAACCTAGCCAACGATCTATAATCGATAATGAAAGTTAGAACGATCACGTTGACTCTGAGACATAGTCAATATCTATATGATACAGCAGTGAGGAATATTGGGCAATGATCGAAAGATTGACCCAGTTACTTATAAGGATGAAAATAATAAATTTATAAAATTGATTAAAAATAAAATCCATAAATAGTGAAAATAATGATATTAACTATCATATAAAATAAATATTTAAAATATTTATAATAATATGAATATAAATAATAATATATATATTTATATATATATTATATTTTATATTTTAATAGTCCCTGCCTAAATTTGTGCCAGAAGTATCGGTTAAACAAAGGGGGCGAGCGTTAATCATAATGGTTTAAAGGGTCCGTAGAATGAAAATATATATAAAAATTTTAAGAGTTAATAAGATTAATTAAAGAATTATAATAGTAAGGATGAAATGATAATAATAATTATAAGACTGATATATGTGAAAATATTAATTAATAATTAACTGACATTAAGGGACGAAAGCTAAAGTATCAATATGGATTCGATACCCATGTAGTTTTAGCTGTAAACTATGAACACCATATAATATATAATAAATATATTATATAAATGAAAATGAAAGTGTTCCACCTGAAGAGTATATTTGCAAGAATGAAACTCAAGACAATAGACGGTTACAGACTTAAGCAGTGGAGTATGTTATTTAATTAGATAATCCGCAAAAATCTTACCATAATTTGAATAAAATATATATATATAATATTATAATAATAATATAATATATATATATTTAACAGGCGTTACATCGTTGTCTTTAGTTCGTGTCGCAAGATTTAAGATTAATTTCATTAACGAACAAAAATCCATATATATTAATTATATAATATATAATATTTAATCTATTATTAGATAAATGAAAGGAATTAAGACAAATCATGATGATCCTAATATTATGGGCTATAGACGTACTATAATAATATGATAACAAAATTAAAATAATAAAAATAGAATTAATAATATAAAACATATTAAACTTTAATATATATATATATTATATATAAATATGAATTATAATCTGAAATTCGATTATATGAAAAAAGAATTGCTAGTAATACGTTATATATAATATAACGGTGAATATTATTACTGTTTCGCACTAATTACTCATCACGCGTTAAAACAAAATATTATCCAAATATTAAATATATATTTATTATATATATAATTATTATTATATATATTTTTATATATATTTTTATAAGAAATATTATGAATTAATGCGAAGTTGAAATATAGTTACTGTAGGGGAACCTGTAGTGGGCTTATAAATATCTATAATATATTCCATTAATTATAATAATAATATATATAATATAATTATATATTATTATTATAATATATAATATATATATAATATATATATATAATTATTAATTATCAATTATATTAATAATATATATATATAATATATATATAAAATTATATATATATATAAATAATAAATTATAAATAAAATTATATATATATATATAAATAATAAATTATAAATAAAATTATATAATAAAAATTAAATTAATAATATTATATATATATAATATATACCATTAATTAATAATAATAAAATTATATATAATAATTAAATATTAATAATAATAATAATAAAATTATAATTAAATAAATAAATAATTAATATTAATAATATAATAAATAATAAAATTGAATTATAATAAAATATATAAATAATTGATTAATAAAATAATAAATAAATTATAATAATATTATAATAAAATTATAATAAAATCAATAATAATTGATTAATAATAATATAATTATTAATAATATATATAAATAATAATAATAATTGATATATATATATATATAAAATATAAAAATTATTATAAATAATAATAATAATAATAAATTATTATTAAATAAATGAATAATTAATATAAATAATATAATAAATAATAAAATTGAATTATTATAAAATATATAAATAATATAATAAATAATAAAATTAAATTATAATAAAATTAATAATAATTAATTTATAAATTATATTATAATAATATTAATAAAATTGAATTAATATTATAAAATAATTGATAAAATTATAATAAAATAATAATAAAATTATTAATAAATTATAATAAAATAATAATAAAATTGATAAAATTAATATAATTATTATAAAATAATTAAAAATAATTGATAAATAATTGATAAAATAATTATATTTGGTACTATTTGCAATAAATATAAATATAAATATAAATATAAATATAAATATAAATATAAATAAGTTAAGAATATTAGGACTATATATAATAATAAATAAATAAATAATAATAATAATATATATATATATATAATAATATAAAAATTATTAATAGAATTAATAATAATAAAATTATTATATATAATAAATTATATATATGTAATAAAAATATATATATATAATATTATTTATATATATATATATAAATTATATAATTAATAATAATTAATTAATAATTAATAAATTATAATTAAATTATATTAATATATATCATATAATTTAATAATAATATATATATATATAATATATATAATTATATATAAAATATTATATATATAAATATATAATTAATAATAATATATATATATATTAATATATGTTATATATATAATTAATAATTGATAATAATATAATAATTATATAATATATATAATAAATAAATAATAATAATACATTAATATAATATAATATATAAAAATTATTAATAATAATAATACATTAATATAATTGAATTAATAATAAATAATAAGGATATAGTTTAATTGGTAAAACTATTGATTTCAAATCAATCATCAGGAGTTCAAGTCTCTTTATCCTTGTAATTAATAAATATATAATATAATATATAATATATATAATTATATATAAAATATATAAAATATATATATAAATTTAATATATATATATATGTAATTAAAATCTTATTTATATTAATATTTAATATAAATATTATATATTTAATATAAATATTAAATATAATATATATATATATAAAATATAATAAATAAAATATAAATAAATATAATAATATGTATATTATATATTATAATAAAATATAATAATAATAATATTATAATATAATTTATAATTATAATAAATAATAATTAATATTATCATAATATATATATAATATTAATATATATATTTATAATATAATAAAATTATATAATAATTATTATATATATATATATTATATATATTAATAATAAAATCATATATATTATAATATATATAATATATAAATATAAATATATATAAATAATATTAATTATATATTATTATATAATTTATAATAATAATTATATATAATATATAAATATATATATATATATATTAATTAATAATTACAATTATTATTATTATTATTATTATTATTAATAATAAAATTACAATTATTATTATAATAATTACAATTATTATAATTACAATTATTATAATTACAATTATTATAATTATTATATAAAATATTATATATATATAATTAATAATTAATAATTATATATTATTAATATATTATCAATTATATTATATATTATATATATATATATATATATATATTTAATATATATATATATTATAATAAATATTATATATAATAATTATATTATATATTATTATATTATAATAATAAATATTATATATATATTATTTAATATAAATTATTAATTCAATTATTATATATATATATATTATTATTAAATAATAAATTATAAATTACAATTATTATATATTATTATATTATTAATAATATTATAAATTAATTATTATATAAATTTATAAATTTATTAATAATTGAATAATTACAATTATTAATAATAATAAATATATAATTATATTATATATAATAATTATATCATATATTAATATAAATTATAAATTATATCATATATTATATAAATTATTAATTATATCATATAATATATATATATATATTATCATATATTATATAATAATAATAAAATATTATATATATAATAATAAAATATTAATATAAATATATAATTATCATTAATATATATATGATATATAATAATATATTATCATTAATATATATATATATAAATTAATTAATATTATTAATTAAATTAATTGATAATTATCAATTATTAATTACAATTATCAATTATAATATTATAAAATATAAATTATTAATTATTAATATAAAATTAATTAATTATTAAATTATCAATTAATAATAATTATAATTTATAATAAATTAATTATTAATTCAATTATAATATTATTAATAATATATATTAATAATATAATTATAATAAAATTATATAATATATAATATATAATATATAATAATTCTATATATATATATAATCCTATAATCCTATATATATATAATATATAATATTAATATATATATATATATAATATAATTACATATATATATATATATATATATTTTATATATATAATATATATATAAAGTATAATATTAATAATATAATTGATAAATAAATTATTATATAATATATAATATATCATATATAATTAATAATAATTATATATAAATTATTATTATATATAATATATAATATAATATATTATATAAAATATAAAATATTATATATATAATTGATAATAAATAAATAAAATTAATAATTTATATAATATATAATATAATAATTATATAATTATTCAATAATAATTAATAATATTTATATATATATATATATATATATATATTATAATATAAATAATATAAAATTATATATTATTTAATATTATTATAATAATAATAATTACAATTATTAATAATAATTGAATAATAATAATAAATAATAATAATAATAATTATAAAATTATCAATTATTAATAAATATTATTAAATTAAATGATTAAAATAATAAATTATATCTTAATTAATAATAATAATAATAATATTTAATAATAATAATATTATATACATATTTATATATATATATATAATAATAATATTAATAATATAAATAATAAATATATAATATTAATAAAATTATATAATAAATAATAATAATAATAAAATTATAATAAAATTTATTAATATATAATAATAATAAAATTATATATAATTATAATAAATCTATTATTATAATATTATAATATAATAATATTATATATATATATAAATTAATTAATAATATTATTAAATCAATTAATTATTAATTATCAATTATCAATTAATTAAATATATTATCATTAAATATAATATATATATATATATTATTATTAATATATAATATATATCAATTATCATTAAATAATATATATAATTATCATTAATATATATATAATATATTATCATTATATATATATAATATATATATATATAATTATCATTACAATTAATTAAATATATATATAATTATCAATTATTAATTAATTAAATGATATATAATATAATTATCATTAAATATATAATATAATTATCATTAAATATATAATATATCATTAAATATATAATATATCATATATATATATATATATCAATTATCAATTAATAATATTAATTCAATTAATAATAATTATAATTATAATAATAATTATAATAATAATAATAATAATAATTAAATCAATTAATTATCAATTATAATTTAATATATTAATATATCATATATAATATTTAATATATTAATATATAATAATAATAATAATAATAATAATATTTTATATATCATATATAATATTTAATATATTAATTATTAATAATAATTATAATATAATTATCATATATAATACAATTTATTAATAAATTATTCAATAATAATATAATTATTATATAATATTAAGATATATTATTATATAATATTAAAATATATTATTAAATAATTACTATTATTATCAATTAACATATATCAATTATTAAATTAATAATAATTTATTATTAATTAACATATATATATATAATTAATTAAATTAATAATAATTAATTTTATTAAATATATAATTAATTAATAATTTATTTTATTAAATATATAATTAATTAATAAATTAATAATAATTATATACTATTAATATATTATAATTAATAATAATAATATAATTAAATATATTATAATTAATAATTATAATCCAATTATATTTTATAATTTATTATAAAATATAATTTATTATTAATTATTATATTATATATAATATTATACATTAATAATTATTAACTTCTTATTATAATATAAATATTAAATTATCATTCATATTATAATTAATATATATATATATATTAATATATTTATTTATATATATAAAATATATAATATATATATTAATTAATATTAAATATAATAATATTATATTAATAATAATTAACATATAATATAATATCATATATATATATATAATATTATATATATATATATATTATATCTATAATAATATATAATTAATTAAATAATTGATAATAATTAATTGATTTAATAATAATAGATAATTAATAAATAAGAATTAAATTAATTTATTATATAATAAATTAATAAATTTATAAATAATTATAAATAATAGTTATAATTTATAAAATTATTATAATAATTATATATATATAATATATAAATATATATATATATAATTAATTGATAATAATAATAATAATAATCCAATTATATTTTATAATAAATTAATAATAAATATTAATAAATTAATAAATAAATAAGAATTATAATAATTAACTTATATATATATGCATTAAAAGTAATGAATAATAGATTTGAAATAAATAAGGAGAAAATTTAAAGAGATAATCATAGAATATAAAAGTTATTTATAGAAATAGGTTAATAAATAATATTATAAATAATAATATTATAAAACCTGATGTAAACATTATAAATGTATATACTAAATGAACTGAAACATCTAAGTAATTTAAGGAATAGAAATCAACAGAGATATCATAAGTATTGGTGAGAGAAAGTGATATAGTCATAATAAGTATTATGTAAGAAAATATGTAAGAAAATGGGATAAACAAATTCTAAGACTAAATACTATAAATAAACAAAAATAGTACCGTAAGGGAAAATATGAAAATGGTTATTTTATAAGCAGTTAAAAATATATATATATATATTAATAACGTACCTTTTGTATAATGGGTCAGCAAGTAATAATATATTAGCAAAAGAAATTAAAAAGAAATTGAATAATTAAGAATTATAATAAGAAGTTAATAATTATTGACCCGAAAGCAGATGATCTTATCATTATCAGACGGAATAATAAACGGTCGAACAGGTTGATGTTGCAAAATCATCTGATGAATAATGATAAGTAGAGAAAGTCAAATCTGATCTGCAGATAGCTGGTTTTCTATGAAATATATGTAAGTATAGCATTTAATAAAATATATTAATATATATATAATAAAATATATATATATTTATAATGGTACAGCACTTAATATTAATTTTGGGGAATTATAATGATTTTATCAAAAGTATTAAATCTCGAAATAATAATATATATAAAATTATAATATAAATTATAATTAAATAATATATATATATAATATAATAATATTATTATATATATATAAATTTATTAAATAGTCAGACTATATGCGATAAGGTAAATAGTCTAAAGGGAAACAGCCCAGATTAAGATATAAAGTTTTAAATTAAATATTAATAGAAATAAATATATAAATATTATTAAACAATCAGTTAATGGGTTTGACAATAACCATTTTATAATGAACATGTAACAATGCACTGATTAATAAATTAATAAAAATAATATTAAAAATTAATAATAATATATATAATATATTATTATTATATATAAATAATATAACGAATCTTAAATAATTATTATTTAATAATAAATAATAATAAAAATATTTTAACTGAATATCTAAATATTATTATATATTTAATAAATAAATATAATAATATGGTAATAGAACATCTAATGAAAGAATATATATATGTTATAATAATATATATATAATTTAAATAAATAATTAGATAGAGAATGCTGACATGAGTAACGATAAAAAAGTAATAAAAACTTTTTCACCTAAAACATAAGGTTTAACTATAAAAGTACGGCCCTTAAATATATATATAATAATTTATAATATGATAGGAGAAAACTATATAATAATAAGACTTTTAAATAAGAAATTATAAATATTAAGAGTTCATGAAATAATTATTATAAAATTACCGTAATGTAAACCGACACAGGTATGTAAGTAGAGAATATGAAGGTGTATTAGAGAATTAAAGGGAAGGAACTCGGCAAAAATAGCTCAAACGTTTGTCAATAAAGAGAGTAAAGAACAAGGTTGTACAACTGTTTAATAAAAACACGGCACTTTGCAGAAACGAAAGTTAAAGTATAAGGTGTGAACTCTGCTCCATGCTTAATATATATATTATAAATTATATTATTATTAAGATAATATAATTAAAATTAAGTAAATAGCAGCCTTATTTTGAGGGTTATAAAGTAGCGAAATTCATTGTCCGCTAAATACGGTCCAGCATGAATGACGTAATGATACAACAACTGTCTCCCCTTTAAACTAAGTGAAATTGAATTTGCAGTGAAGATGCTGTATAAGAATGATGTGACGGAAAGACCCTATGCAGCTTTACTGTAATTAGATAGATAGAATTATTATATATAATATTCAGAATATTAAGTATATAATTAATAAAATAAATTAATTATAATAGTTTATATATAATATGAGATACTTATTATTATAAATAATATATATATATAATATATATATATTTAATAATAATTCTAATCTTATAATAATATTTAATAGAAAAATTATAAATTCTTAAATATATAATAAATAATTCTAATAATAATTAAAATTATTTATAATAAGAGACAATCTCTAATAGGCAGTTTTGATGGGATGTCATTTTCAGCAAAAGTATCTGAATAAGTCCATATATAATATAATAATAATAATATAAAAATATATATAATATATATATAAAATTTAAAGAAGATATAATAAATATTAATATTTTATTATATTTTTATATAGTTAAAAATATGTACAGTAATATTGTAATGAAAACAATAATAAAGGAATATATTAAATTAATATAATAGTATAACTGTGCTATAATTGTAATACTAACAAGTAAAACAAGTACGTAAGTATGGTATAATGAACAAATAATACTGTTTGTAATGGTTATTGATAACGAATAAAAGTTACGCTAGGGATAACAGGGTAATATAACGAAAGAGTAGATATTGTAAGTTATGTTTGCCACCTCGATGTCGACTCTACCTATCCTCTTGGTTGTAAGAGCTAAGAAGGGTTTGACTGTTCGTCAATTAAAAGGTAACGTGAGTTGGGTTAAATACGATGTGAATCAGTATGGTTCCTATCTATCATTCTAAATATTATCAAATTAAGTATCATTTTTAGTACGCAAGGATCAAAATGAATAAACCAATGGTGTATTTATTGATTATAATATATAATATATATATATAATAATATATATATTATATCTTTATTTATTTATAAATAATAATTATTTTATAGTCATAGTAGATAAGCTAAGTTTATAAATAATAAGTATTGAATGCATATAAAATACGAAGTAGTCTTAATAAATGATAATGAAATTAATAATTATATACTATAATTTTAATAGGTATTATTAAATATAATTTTGTAATATACTAATTTATTAATAATTTTCTATCTTATCTAATCTATTATTCATTCTATATATATATATAAAATATATAAATATTTATAATAATATATTAATATTAATAATAATTGATAATAATTAATATTAATATATAATTTATATTTATTATAAATTAATTAATATTTAAAATATAAATTATATTATAATTAAATAAATTAATATAAAAATAATATAAAAATAATATAAAAATAATATTATTTAATAAAAATATAATAATTGATTTAATAATTGATTTAATAAAATAATATAAAAATATAATAATATTTAATAAAATAATATAAAAATATAATAATTGATTTAATAAAATAATATAAAATATAATAATTGATTTAATAAAATAATATAAAATATAATAAAAATAAATAAAATTATATAAGATATAATAAATAAATTAATAAAAATTAAATAAATTAATAAATATTAATAAATAAATTATAATAATAATTGATATTAATAATATAATTAATACTTGGTCCCGCAACAAATTTATATTTGTTGCTTGGACCACGGCCCCCACCAATATTAATATATTGGTGGGGCCCTAATAATATAAATAAATAATAATAATAATATAATTATTAATAATTATTGATAATAATATAAATAAATAATATAATTAATATTATATTATTAATAAATTAAATAAAATAAATAATAATTAATAATAATTGAATAATAAATAAATAATAATAATAAAATTATAATAAATTGATAATAATTATATAAAATATAATATAATAAAATTAATTATTAATTTGTTATATAATAATAGATAATAAATAATAATAATAATATAAATATAAAATTATAATTATCAATAATAATAATAATAATATATATATATATAATATAATATACTTAATAATAATAATAAATTGATAATAAATTGATAATAAATTGATAATAATTATATAATTATTAATATAATAATTATAATAATAATTGATTTATATAATAAAATTATTATATATATATTAAATAAATAATAATATAATAAAATTATAATAAAATAGGTTATAGTAATAATTATTAATATATATAATATATATATATAATAATTAATAATAAATTATATTTTATAAATAAATTATAAAATTCTAATAATTGAATAATAATTATTAATTATAATAAATATATATATATAATTATATATATCTATATTATAATAATAATATATATAATAATAATATATATATATAAATTATATAAATAATTGATATATTATATATATAATTGATATTAATAAAATTATATATATTTATATAATATAAATAATATAATAATATTTAATAAATTATTATATATAAATAATATTATTATATAATAAATATATATATATGATATATTATAATATAATATAAAATTATATATCATATATATAATATATATAATATATTATATAAATAAGATATAATTTACAATAAATATAATAAATTATAAATTAAATAATAATATATAATTATTATTATTAATATATAATAAATAAATTATATGATTATTATATAATAATTATATATAAATTATATAAATAATATAAATATAATTATATATATATATAAATATAATAAATAATTATTATAATTATAATAAAATTATAATAATAATTATATATATATATATTATATATCAAATATAATATAAATATATATAAAAATATAATATTTATAATAATAATAATGATAATAATAATTAATAATTAATAATAATTGAATTAATAATATATATATAAATATTATAAATAATATAATAATTATATAAATAATATAAATTTATTATAAATAATAAATAATAAATTATTATAAAATAATTGTATTAATAATATAATATATATATAATATATATATATAATATAATATAATTAATAATAATATAATATATATATAATATGATATAATTAATAATAATATATAATATGATATATAAATATATATAATAATGATATATATAATATAATAATGATATAATTGAATATATATATATATATATATTATAAATAATTACTATATTGTTATATTAGCTCAATTGGTAGAGCGTTCGTTTTGTAATCGAAAGGTTTGGGGTTCAAATCCCTAATATGACATATAATTATATATCTATAATTAATATATATATATATAATATATAAATTATATAAATATATTTTTATAATAATAATAATAATAATAATTATATATAAAATTAATTATATTAATAATATATAATATAATATATATATATATATAATATAATAATAATAAATTATAATTAATTAAGGTTTTATATATATAATAAATATATAAATTATAAAATAAAATAATAATAATATAATATATAATAATAATATTATTAATATATAATAATATATAATAATATATATATATATAAAATATATAATATATACTAATATATTATATAATAATATATAATATAATATATATATATAATATTATTAATATAATATAATATAATATATATATAATAATTATATATAATATTATAATAATTATCATATATAATATATAATATTTATATATATCAATATATAATATATAATATTAATAATATATCATATATAAGATATATATATATATATATAAAATATAAAATATATGATATATAATATATATATAATATAAAATATAATAATATAATATATAATAATTAAATATATTATATAATATATAATAATATATATATATAATATATAATATATAATATATATTAATAATTAATAATTTATAATAATAATATATATATAATTAATAATAATATAATATTTATATTATATAAAGAATAATATAAAATTATAATATATAATTAATATATAATTAATATATAATTAATATATATAATATATTAAATATATATCTATATATAATAGATATAAAATTGATAAATATATAATATATAATTAATATATATATATTAATATAATAAATATATATATATATAATAAATAAATATATATATAATATATATAATATGATATATATATATTATAATATGATATATATATAAATATAAATATTGATCTTATGGTCTAATGGTTACGACATCATCCCTTCACGATGATAATATCGGTTCAATTCCGATTAAGGTTATATAATAATATAATATAATATTATATATAAAATATATATATATAATAATTAATAATAATATATATAATATATGATAATATATATATAATTGAATAATATATAATTAATATATAAAATATATAATAATTAATAATAATAATTTTATATAATATATAATATATAAATATAAAATATATAATAATATAATATATATATATATTATTATAAATAAATAATTATATATATAATATATAATATTAATAAAATAATAAATAATATTATAATTAAATTAATAATATTATATATATTAATATATAATATATAATTAATATATATAAAATATAATAATATTATATATAAAATATAATATATAATATATAATATATATAATATATAAATATAAAATATATATATATATACATTATATATATATATATATGTAATAAATATTAATTAAATTAATAATAATAAATATTATTTATATAATAGATATAAAATAAAATTAATAAATATATAATATATAAATAATAAATATAATATATAATATATAAATAATAAATATAATATATAATATATAATTAATATATATTTATATATAATATAAATAATAAATATAATATATCTGATATATAATATAATTAAATAATATATAATTAATATATTATATAATAATTATTATTAATAATTAATTAATAAATTATTATATATAATATATCTGATATATAATATAATATATAATATATATAATTGATAAATTATAATAATTGATAATTATAATAATAATAATAATAAAATAATATTTATATATATATATAATATATATATATATTATAAAATAATAATTAATAAATGTAAATATTGAGATTTGAACTCAAATTATATATACCTAAAAACATACGTTCTACCATTGAACTATATTTACTAATAAAATAATATTATATATATATAATATATAATATATAATATAATTAATATATATAAATATATAATATAATTATTATATAATAATTGATTTATTATTATAAATAATATATAATAACTATTTATATAATTATTTATATATATATATAATTATTTGTATAATTATTTATATATTATTGCTTATATATATCTTATATATATATATATATATATTAAATATATATATAATATAAATATATAATATATATATATAATTGAATAATTAAATAATAATAATAAATAAATAATAATAATATTAATTAATAATATAATCAAATAAATAATTATTAATTATTATTAATAATAATATATATATAATTATAAATATATATATATATATAAATTAAAGAGATGTTTGTTTATGGTTAAACTAATGGATTGCAAATCTATTTATTAAGAGTTCAATTCTCTTACATCTCTATAAATAAATAAATAAATAAAATTAATAAATAAAATTAATAAATAAAATTAATAATAATAATTAAATATTATATAATAATTTATATAAATAATAATAATAATAAAATATTATATATATGATAATTTATATAAATAATAATATTTATAATAATTATATATATAATATATATATATATAATATAATATATCATATATATATAATAATAATAATTATTAATTTATATATCATATATAATATATATATTATAATATGTTAATATTTATAAGTAATTAATTATACTTATATAATTAAGTATATATATGTATATATATATATATAAATATATAAATATATATATATATATATATATTATTATTATAATTAATAAATATATAAATATATATATAAATATAATATATAAATATAATATATAAAATATATATATATATAATTAATAATAATTGTAATAATATAAATATAATTAATAAATAATTAATATATAATAATAATTGAATAATATAAATATAATTAATAAATAATTAATATATAATAATAATAATAATAATAAAATCATATATATATATATAATATAATTAATATATATAAATAATTGATATATTAATATAATATATAATATATAAATAATATATGTTTATTATATATAAATAATATATATATTATTATATAAATAATATAAATATATATATATATATATAATTAATATATAAAATATTAATATATAATATATAATATATAATATATAATAATATAAATAATATAAATATATAGGTAAGATCTTAATTAATAATTATTATAATAATATATATATAATAATTGATATAAAATATAAATAATTAATATAAAATATATAATATAATAATATATATAATAATAAGAAGATTAGCTTAATTGGTAGAGCGTTCGTTTTACACACGAAAGGTTATAGGTTCAAATCCTATATTTTCTAAATATATATTAATAAATATATATATAATAAATTAATAATTATATATATAAATATATATATAATATAATAATATTATATATAATATTTATATAATTAATAAATATATAATATATTATATATATTTTATAATATATATATATAATAAATAATATATAATATAATAATAATAATATTTTATTATTATATATTATATATATATAATTTATAAATAAATAATATATATATATATAATTTATAAATAATTAATAAATAAAATAATTAATTATATTATAAAATATCATATATATATATATATAAATAATTATAAATAATTAATTAATAATAATAAATAAATAATTAATTAATTATAATATAGAATAAATAAATATATAATTTATATAAATAAATATAATTTATATAATATATTAATATATATTAATATTAATATATATAATATAATATAATAATATTATATATATATATATATTAATAAATAATAATAATTAATATATGAAGATATATATATATATATAATTATTATAACAATGACATTTACAAATAAACAGAGAGGAATGTTTCAAGTATTTCCATTTCATTTAGTAGAACCATCACCATGACCAATTGTAGTATCATTTACATTATTATCATTAGTATTATCATTAGCTATAACTATGCATGGTTATATGAATAATATAACAATAGTAACAGTATCATTAATTCTATTATTAAGTAGTATAACATTATGATTTAGAGATATTATTGCTGAAGGTACATATTTAGGTGATCATACATTAGCTGTAAGAAAAGGTTTAAATTTAGGATTTTTATTATTTGTTGTATCAGAAATTATAATTTTTGCAGCATTATTTTGAGCTTATTTTCATTCAGCTATAAGTCCAGCTATTGAATTAGGTAGTGTATGACCACCAGTTGGTATTGAAGCAGTTCAACCACTAGAATTACCATTATTAAATACAGTAATTTTATTATCATCAGGTGTAACTATAACATATAGTCATCATGCATTAATTAATAATGATAGAAAAAATGCATTATCAGGTTTATTTATTACAACATGATTAATTATTATTTTTGTTACAATTCAATTTATTGAATATACTAATGCTACATTCACTATTAGTGATGGTGTTTATGGTTCAGTATTTTATGCTGGTACAGGTTTACATTTCTTACATATGGTTATGTTAATTATTATGTTATCAATTAATTATTGAAGAATAAGAAATTATCAATTAACATCAGGTCATCATGTTGGATATGAAACACTTATTATTTATGGACATATTTTAGATATTATTTGATTATTCTTATATATTGTATTCTATTGATGAGGTGTTTAATAATTATTATTAATAATAATAATAATAATAAAATTAAATAAATTATAATAATATTCATTAAATTATATTTATAATTATTAATTAATTATATATATATAATATTATTATATATATATATTATATATATTATTTAATATAATAAATAAATATATATTAAATATATATTTTTATATAATTAATATAATTATTAATATTTATATATAATAATTATTAAATTTATAATATTATATATTTATATATATATAATTGATAATTATAAAATATTATATATATAATATATTGTATATTGTATATTATATATTATATATAATATATCATATATATATTATATTATATAATTGATAAATTATATATTATTATTAATAATTTAATTAATAATAAAATTAAATAATAAATTATATAATTAATACCTGGTCCCGCAACAAATAGGAATTTGTTGCTAGGACCACGGCCCCCACCTATATATTCATATAGGTGGGGCCCTAATAAATTATAATTATATATGATTTATATATTTTATATATTTAATATTTAATATATATATATATATATATATATTTTATATATTTAATTACAATTATTATAATTAATTGATAATATTATATAATAAATAATATTATTTAATAATAATAATAATTATAATAATAATAATAATAATAAATTATATAATTAATATTAAAATTATATATATATATGATATTTAATATATATATTTGATATATTAATATATTTGATATATTTGATATATTTAATATATATTTGATATATTTTATATATTTAATATATTTGATATATTTATATATATATATATTTATTAATAATAATAATAATTTATAATAATCAATTATTATTTAATTAATAATTAATAATATTTTATTAAATTAATTACAATAATATATAATTATATTATAATAATTTATATATTTTATATATTTGATATTTAATATATATATATATATTTGATATATTTATTAATATAATAAATAATATTATTTAATAATTATTTTATTAATAATAATAATAATAATAAATAAATAAATAAATAAATTATAATAAAAATAAATTATATTATTTAATAATATGTAAATTATATATTATATATTATATATATATGATAATTAATATATATAATATATTAAATATATTTAATATATCATATATATATTTATATAAAATTATCAATTATATAATTAATTAATAATAATAAATTATATGATTTATAATTATTATATTATTTATATATTATATATATATATTATTATATATATATTATATGATATATATATTATATATATATATTATAGATATTTTATATATATATGATAATTAATATATATAATATATTAATTATAATAATAATAATAATCAATTATTATTAAATTAATAATAAATTTATTATTATAATAATAATAATAATAATTATTAATAATATAAATAAATAATAATAATAATAATTATTGATAATAAATAATAATAATAATAATAATAAATTATAATAATAAAACTTTATTTATATATTATATTTGATATATTTAATATAAATTATTAATTATATATTATCAATTATAATAAATATATATATATATATTTTATATATATATTATATTTTATATATTTGATATATATATATATTAGATATATATATGATATTTTATCATATATTAAGTATATTATATATATATATTAGATATATATTTTATATATTTGATATATATTTTATATATATATGATATTTTATATATAATTTTATCAAATATTAGGTATATTTTATATATAATATATATATATATTTATTAATAATAATATTATTAATAATATTAATAATAATAATAAATTATTATTTAATTAATAATTAAATAATATTCTATTAAATTAATTATTATAATAATAATATATATATATATGATTTTATATATATATATATATATTTATAATAATAAATAATAAATAATAAATTATAAATTATATATAATATATTCTATATTATATATATATATATATTAATATTTAATATTCTATACCTATATTTTATATATTTGATATATATATATATATATTTATATATATAATTTAATATATATATATGATATTTTATTTATATTTGATATATTTAATATTTAATATTCTATATATTTTATATTTTATATATATATATATTTATATATAATTTAATATATGATATTTTATTTATATTCTATATAATATATGATATTTTATTTATATTTTATATATATATATTATATATATAATATTTTATCTATATTTTATATATTATATATGATATTTAATATATTTTATATTTTATATATATATTTTCTATATATTTAAAATATATTTTATATATTCTATATATTATATGATATATATATCTGATATATTTAATTGATAAATTATATATTATTAATTGATAATTATAATAATAATTAATAATAAATTATAATAAAACTCTATATTGATATGATATATTATATACTATATATTTTATATATATATATATATATCTATATTCTATATTCTATATATATTTATATATATATTTAATATATATATATCTTCAATATTATATATATTTATATATATATATACTATATATCTTCAATATAAAATATATTTATATATATGTTTTATATATACTATATATTTAATATATATATTATATATTATTTATATTTTATATATATTATATTTAATATATTCTATATTTTATATATCTTATATATTATTTATATACATATATATATATATATATATATTATATATATATATTAGATATATTCTATATATTTAATTGATAAATTATCAATTATATATTATTAATTAATAATAATAAATCATAATAATAATTAAATAATTATAAATAATAATAAATAATAATAAATTATAATTATAAAATCTTATTTATATATTATATTTATTATATATTCTATATATATATTATATATCCTATATATATATTATATATCCTATATTTATATTATATATATATATGATTTATATATATATATATATTATATATATAAATTATTAATAATATATTATCAATAATAATAATAATAATATATTTAATATATATATATTTATATATTTTATATTTTGTATATAATAAATATATATATTCTATATTTTATATATTATATATCTATAATAGATATATAATAGATATATTTTATATTTTATTCTATATTTTATATTTTATATATCCTATATATATTTAATATATATATATATATATATTAGATATTCTATATTTTATATTTAATATATCTTTTTATATTATATAATATATTCAATATATCCTATATATTATATATTATATTATATATATATATTATATATTTAATATTTAATATATCCTATATTTGATACATTTTATATATTTTATATATTATATATATAATATATACTAAATATTCTATATATTTTATATATATATATATATTATGTATTATATATTTAATATTTAATATATATATATATCCTATATTTTATATATATATATTCTATATATTTAATATATATTATATTTAATATATATTAAAGATATATTTAATATATTCTATATATTTAATATATATATATATATATAATTAATAAATAATAATATATTCATTTATATATAATAAATAAATTAATAATAATATATATATAAAAATATATTTAATATATTTTATATATTTAATATATATATTCTATATCTATTTATAAGATATATATATATATATTATATACTTAAGTATATAAGTAAATAAAATATATATATATAAATAAAATATAAATATATATATATAAAATATATATAAATAAATTTATTATATTATTAATATAATATATCCTATATATATTATATATTATAATTATTATTATATTCTAATAAAATAAATAATAAATAATAAATAATATATATAATATTAAATAATAATAATATAATAATTATATATATAATAAATAAATGAATAAATTAATAATAATAATATATATAAATATAAAATAATATAATAATATATATATATTATAAATAAAATATAATTTAATAATAAATAAAGTAAAATTATATATTATATAAATTATATATAAAATGGCAATTAGAAAAACTAATGTTTATTTAAATTTAGTGAATAGTTATATTATTGATTCACCACAACCATCATCAATTAATTATTGATGAAATTTAGGATCATTATTAGGATTATGTTTAGTTATTCAAATTTGTACTGGTATTTTTTTAGCTATGCATTATTCATCAGATATTGATTTAGCATTTCTATCAGTAGAACATATTATAAGAGATGTTCAATATGGTTGATTATTAAGATATATGCATGCTAATGGTGCATCATTCTTCTTTATTTGTATGTATATTCATATTGGTAAAGGTTTATATTATGGTTCATATAGATCACCTAGAACATTAGTATGAATTATCGGTGTTATCATTTTCATTTTAACTATAGCTGCAGCATTTTTAGGTTATTGTGTAGTATATGGACAAATGAGTCATTGAGGTGCACTAGTAATTACAAATTTATTTTCAGCTATTCCATTTATTGGTGAAGATATTGTACATTGATTATGAGGTGGTTTTTCAGTAAGTAATCCAACAATTAAAAGATTCTTTGCATTCCATTATTTAGTACCATTTATTATTGCTGCTGTTGTTATTATGCATATGATAGCATTACATGTACATGGTTCATCAAATCCTTTAGGTATTACTGGTAATTTAGATAGATTACCTATGCATGGATATTTTGTATTTAAAGATTTAGTAACAATTTTTGTATTTATGATTTTCTTCTCATTCTTTGTATTCTTTTCACCTAATACTATGGGACATCCTGATAATTATATTCCAGGTAATCCTTTAGTACTACCTGCATCAATTGTACCAGAATGATATTTATTACCATTTTATGCAATTTTAAGATCAATTCCAGATAAATTAATGGGTGTTATTGTAATGTTTAGTGCTATTTTAGTATTATTATTATTACCATTAACAGATAGAAGTATTATTAGAGGTAATTCATTTAAAGTATTATCAAAATTATTCTTCTGATTATTTGTATTTAATTTTATTTTATTAGGTAAAATTGGTGAATGTCATGTTGAAGTACCATTTATTTTAATGGGACAAATTGCTACAATTATCTATTTTGGTTATTTCATTGTTATTGTACCTATCATTTCAACTATTGAAAATGTATTATTCTATGTAAGTATTGCTAATAATAAATAATAATAAATAATTATTAAATTATAAAATTATCAATTATATTATAATAAATAATTATAATTAATTTAATTAATTATAATAATAAATCATAATATATATTATATAATTATAATATTAATAATATAATAATAATATTCTATATATAAATTATATATATATATATATATATATATCAATTAATTAATTATATATATATCATATATCAATTAATTAATAATTAATAATTTAATTATTAATATTTAATTTCATTAAAATATATTTATATTTGTTATTAATGACCATATATATAATAATAAATAATAATTATTATTAATAAAATTTATAATAAATTAATAAAATTATTGAATAAATTAATAAAATAATTGAATAAATTAATAAAATAATTGAATAAATTAATAATATTTATAATAAATTAATAAAATAATTGAATAAATTAATAATTTTATAATAAATTAATAATATTATTGAATAAATTAATAAATAATTAATAAATAAATAAATAAATAATAATTATTATTATTAATAATTTAATATTTGGTCCTAATTTATATATATATATTGTAAATGATAATATATAATAAATCATAATTATTATTATATAATAGAATTAATACTTGGTCCCGCAACAAATAGGAATTTGTTGCTTGGACCACGGCCCCCACCAATATATTAATAAATATATTGGTGGGGCCCTAATAATAATATATCATATATATATATAATTATTAATTATATATAAATATATATATATATATATAAATAATATAGGATATATATATATATATAAATTATATAAAATATATATAATCTAAATATATAAATAAATTATTATTTATAATAGTATAAAATTATATAATAATTGAATAAATTAATAATAAATCATAATAATTAATCATAATAATATTATTAAATTTATATTAATGATAATAAATCATAATTATTATATATATAAAATATAATTAATAATAATAATTAATAATATATCATATATAATTCAATTTTATTATATAGGATATATATATATAAATTATATAAAATATATATAATCTAAATATATAAATAAATTATTATTTATAATTATATGTAATCCTAATTTATATATATATATATATATAGTAGTATTAAGATAAAATAATATAATAATTGAATAAATTAATAATAAATCATAATTATATTATTAGGGCCCCACCAATATGAATATATAAATATATATATATATGAATATATTGGTGGGGGCCGTGGTCCTAGCAACAAATTCCTATTTGTTGCGGGACCTGGATTTATAATAAATAATAATATTATTAATAATTAAATTGAATTATTAAATAATTGAATTAATAATAAATTATATTTAGTCCTAATTTATATATATTATGAATAACCATATATAATAATAATAATTTAATAATTAATAATAATTGATATAAATATATATATATATAATTTATTTATATATATATATAATTAATTATATAATATATAGGATATATATATATATAAGATATATAAGATATATTTAATATATATATTTAATTTATATATATATATATATGCATATATATATATAGGATATATATAAGTAAACATATAATATAAATTATAGTAGTAATAATATAAATAATAAATATATATATATATTAATATATATATATATAATATATATATAAATATGCAATATGATGTAATAGGTTAACATATTAGGCTCATGACTTAATTATATAGGTTCAATTCCTTTTATTGCTCAAATAATATAATTATATTATATAATAATATATATAATAATTAAATTATAATTGAATTATTATTATGATTTATTATTATAAAATTTAATATATATATATATAATATTAATAATAATATATAATTAAATAATTGAATTATATAATAAATAAATAATAAATATTATATATATTAAATATAATTTATATATATAATTATAAATAATATATAATATATTGTTGATATTATATATATAATATATATATTTATTCTATATATTCTATATATATATATATATATATAATTTTAATATATATATATTTAATTATAATTAATAATAAATATTATATATATGATATATATGATATATATATATATATTAAATATAATTTATATATAATTATAAATAATAAATAATATATAATTAATATTTTATATTATAATATATGATATATATATAAATATTATAAAATATAATAAATAATTTAAAGATTATATCTATATATATATTAATATAATATATAATAATATTATATTATATATATATATATATTAATAAATTATTATAATTATATTATAATATTTAATTATGTTAATATATATGATATATATATATATATAAATATAAATATAAATAATTAATAATATATAATTAAATTATTATTAATAATTGTAATAATATTATTCAATTATTATTCAATTATTATTATTATAAATTAATAAAAATAATAAATAAATATAATAAATTAATAAAATTATATATATATATAATATATAAAATATAATTATTATATATAATATGATATATATATGAAATATATATAAAATATATATAAATAATTAATAATATTTAATATTATTTTATAATATTATTATTTAATAATTGATAATTGATTATTATTCAATAATAGATAATATTATTATTCAATAATTGATAATATTATTATTTAATAATTGATAATAAATTAATAAAAATAATAAATTAATTGAATTAATTGAATTAATAAATATAATAAATTCAATTAATAATTAATAAATAATTATTTATTATAATTGATAATATATATATAATAATAAATATATATTCTATATATCTTATATATATATATATAATTAATCAATATAATATATATAATTATAAAATATTATATTATAATATATTATGTATTATAAAATTATTATTATTAATATAATTTATTATTATTATAAAATATAAAAATAATAATAATAAATGATAAATAAATAATAAATAATAAATAATTAATTATTAATAATATATATATAATTGATATATTAATTAATAAATATTAATAGGATTCTATTATAATTTTATAATATTTATGTATTAAATTATCTTAGAGTTATAAGTAATATATATATATATATTATATTATAATATATATAGGAAAATCATATATATAATATATTATATATAAATTAATATATAATATACATATATATATATATATACATATATATATATAATTAATATATTTAATATTTATAATAATTAATAATAAAATAATAATTATTAATAATAATAATAAATAATTATAAATTATATAAAAATTAATTAATATATATATATATATTAAATAAATAATTAATAATATTAATATATTATAAATAGAAATATATTTATATTAATAATTGATATATATATAAATTATTATATATATCATATATTTATATAAATAATAAATAAATAATAATAATATTGTTATTATATATATTATATATTATATATTATAATATAAAATAATAATTAAATATAATTATATAATTATATAATTATAAATAATTTATTAAATTATATATATATATATATAATAAATAAATAATAATTAAATTATTATTAATAATTGAATAATTGAAAAGAATATTAATTAATTAATTAATAATTAATATATATATATATATATTATCATTATTATTATATAATTAATAATTATATTATTTATAATAATAAATAATTATTATAATATATAAATATAAAATATTATATATATAATTATATTATATATATATATTATATTATATATATAAATATAAAATATAAAATATTATATATATAATTAATATAATAATAATAATAAAATTAAATTATTAATATTAATAAGTGTTATAAAATATTATATATATTATAATATATAATTATTATATATATAATTGATAAATAATAATTAAATTATATTATAATAATAATAATAACTAAAATATGGTTAAATATAAAAATATTTATATATATATATAAATATATATATATATATTATAATAATATATATATATTATTTATATAATTATAAATAAATTATAATATAATATATATATATATATAACAGATAGAAGCCCAAGGGTCAGGCGCTTTCTTTGGGAGAAAGAGTTAGTTAGTTCGAATCTATCCTATCTGATAATATAATAATAATTATAATTATTATTAATTATTAATTATTAATTATAAATAAATAAATAAATAAATTATAATTATAATAATATTATATATATATATTATATATAATTAATTCAATTAATTTATAATTAAATTATAATAATAATAAATTTATATATATATATATATATATAAATAATAATAATAATTATATAATTATTAATTTATTAATATTAATAAAATTATTAAATTTAATTATTCAATTATTAATAATAATAATAAATTATAATAAATCATATAATATTTAATATATATAATTAATATATATATTTGATATATTTTATATATATATATATATATAAATAATAATAATAATATAATATAATAAAATTAATTGATAATTATTAATTTATAATATAATATAATTAATTGATAATTATTAATTTAATTTATATAAAATTTAATATATGATATATATTATATATATATTATATATATTATATATATATAAATATTAATAATATTAATAATATATTAATATTCAATTATATATTATATTATATCATTTATATTAATTATATATATATTATATAATAATTTATATACATATTATATATATTATATGATAATTTATATACATATTATATATATATTATATAATAATTTATATACATATTATATATATTATCATATATTATATTAATTATATATATATAATTATATTAATTATATATTTTATATAATAAATATTATATATATATATATTATATATATATAATAATAACAATTATTAATAATAATAATAATATTATATAATAATTATTAATAATTTATATAAATTTAATTAATATAAATTAATAAAATTATTAAATTTAATTATTTATTATTAATAATAATAATAAATCATAATAAATTATAATAATATTATTATATTAAATATATATATATATATATATATATAATAAAATAATAAATAATAATTGAATTATATTATATATATAATTAATTGATAATTATTAATAAATATTATATATATATGATAATTTATTATATATATTATTATATATTATTATATATTATATCATTTATATTATATATATTATATATATATTATATTATTTATATATACTATATATATATATATTATATCATTTATATATACTATATATATATATATATCATATATATTATATTTAATATCAATTATATATAATTATAATAAATAATAATTTAATTATATAATATAATATAATTAATTTATCAATTATTAATTTATAATATAATTTATATATACATATATATATATATATTATTATTATATATTATATTATTTATATATTTTAATATATTATATATCATATATATCATATATATATTAATATTTAATTATATATTATATTATATTATATATATATTAATATTCAATTATATATCATATTATATCATTTATATATATTATTTATATACATATATATTATATATATATATTATATAATAATTTATATATTATATATCATATATATATATATTATATTTAATATTAATTATATATTATATATTATTTATATCATTATATAATATCAATTATATCATTTATATATCATTAATATTATATATATTATATATTATATATTATATATATCATATATATCATATATATATATATTTATATAATATTAAATTAATTTAATAATAATAATAATAATATTATATAATAATTATTAATTATTTATATAAATTTAATTAATATAAATTAATAAAATTATTAAATTTAATCATTAATTATTAATAATAATAATAATAATTATATAATAATAATAATAATAATAATAATAATAATAATAATAATATAATATATTATATATATATATAATTATATATATAATAATTGAATAATATTTATATATATATCATATATTATTAATATAAATAATAATATAATATTATATAATAATTATTAATAATTAAATATAAATTATTATTAATAATAATAATAATAATAATATTATATTTAATATAATTATATATATATATATATAATTAATATTAATAATAATTGAATAATATAATATTAATTAATTGATAATTATTAATTTATTATATATAATTTATTATATATCATATATATTATCATATATATTATAATATATTATATATTTTATATTATATATTATATACATATATTATATTTTTATCATATATATATATATATTATCATATATATATATTATCATATATTATTATTATATGATTATTATATATTATCATATATTATTATTATATATATATTTAATAAATATCATATATATATTATTTATAATACCATATATATTATTTATATATTATATATATCATATATATATATATATATTTATATTATAATTAATTTAATAATAATAATATTATTGATAATATAATTTATATATATATTATATATTATATATTTTATATAAATTATATTATATATATATAATATATCATATAATATTATATATATATATCATATATATCATTTATATATTATATATTATTTATATGATAAATATCAATTATATATTATATATATTATTTATATGATAAATATCAATTATATATCATATATATTATTTATATATTATATCAATTATATATATATATATATTCATATATATATTTATATTAAATATATAATAAATATTCATATATACTATATATATTATTATAGTATATTATACTATATATATAATAAATATATACTATATAAAAATTATTATATATTATAAATATATATTATATTAAAATTATTATATATTATATATATATATATACTATATAATAAATTATAATATATATTATATATATATAATAAATTTATATATATATATATACTATATATATATATTAATATAATTGATAATTATATATATATAATAATATTATATATAATATATTATATTATAATAATAATATATATCATATATACATAATTATATATATATATATACTATTATAGTATAATAATAATTAATAAATATTATATATTATATAATTATATTTATATATATTAATTAATAATAATATATTATTATATATCATATATTAATATTTATAATAATTAATATATTATATTAATAATAAATATATAATCATAATTATTATATATATATACTATATTTATATATATAATTGATAATTATATATATATTATATATATGATATATTATATATATAAAATATAATAAATAATATATATATATGTATTTATATTTATATATATATATCCTATATATCTAATATAATTAGGGCCCCACCAATATGAATATATTGGTGGGGGCCGTGGTCCAAGCAACAAATTCCTATTTGTTGCGGGACCTGGATTTATAATTAATAAATATTATATATAATATATGATAATAATATATATAATATAATAATATAATTAATAATAATTGAATTATTATAATAAATTATATAATAATAATTGAATTATAATAATAAATTATATAATAATAATAATAATTATATATATTTTATATATATATATATAAAATATATATATATATCTAATATAATTATAATACAAATTATAAATAATTTATTAAATTTATAAATAAATTATAAAATATTAATAATAATAATAATAATAATAATAATATTTATAATGTAAATTTATATATATATATGATATATAATATAATTAGGGCCCCACCAATATGAATATATTGGTGGGGGCCGTGGTCCAAGCAACAAATTCCTATTTGTTGCGGGACCAGGATTTATAATATAATAAATATTATATATTATATGATATAATATATTATATATTATATAATAATAATATATATATATATAATATTATATATAATTAATAATTAATATTATATTATTATAATTTAATTATTATTATTTAATTGATAATTGAATTATTATTATTATAATTATAAAATTATTCAATTATTATTATAATTATAAAATTATAATATAAATAATTAATAATAAATAATATAATTAATTAATTTTATTAATAATTATATGGTTATATTTATAATAAATATATATAAAATATAAAATATAAATAATAATATAAATTACAAATTATTTATTAAATTTATAAATTAATTATAAAATATATCATATATATATAATAATAATAAATATTTATAATATAAATTTATATATATTATATATATTATAATAATATTATAAAATATAAATAATAATATTTATAATATAAATATATATATATATATTAAATATATAATATATATATATATAATTTAATTATTAAATAATTAATAATTTAGTTAAATATTAATTAAATTAACAATAATTATTATTAAATAATATATAATATATATATTATAATAATATTATTATATTATATATTAATAATTTATATATAAATAACATATATATATATAATTATTTAATTATTATTTATATCTTATTATATATTATATATATTATTTGTATAAGTAATATATATAGTCTACTTATATATATATATATATATAATATATATATTAAATAATAAATATATATATAAATATATTATATAATAATATAAAATAAGATATTAATTATATAATATAAATATATATATATATTATTATTATAAATAATAATATATATAAAATATCATATATATATATAAATATAAATATATATATAATATAGTAAAAAGTAATTATAAAAATATAAATTAATAAATAAATTAAATAAATTATTATTATTAAAAATAATATATAATATATAATATATATTATTATTATAATAAATAATAATAAATATTTAATAATATATATAATATAATTATATATATATAAAATATATATATATATAATATAATATTATATATATAATATAAAAATAATAAGTTGAATAAACAATGATCCAAAGATGATTATATTCAACAAATGCTAAAGATATTGCAGTATTATATTTTGTATTTGCATTATTTTGTGGAATAGCAGGTACAGCTATGTCAGTAATTATTAGAATGGAATTAGTAGGACCTGGACAACAATACTTGTACGGTAATAATCAGTTATTTAATGGTGCGCCTTACAGTGTGTATATCTCGTTGATGCTTATAGCATTAGTATTATGAATCATCAATAGATACTTAAAACATATGACTAACTCAATAAAGGCTAACTTTATGGGGACAATAGCATGTCATAAAACATCTATGATTAGTGTAGATGAAGTTAAGTGTTACATGGTTAGGTTAACGAACTTTTTACAAGTCTTTTTTGGGATTACAATTTCCCCTTATCATTTGGATATAGTAAAACAAGTTTGATTATTTTACGTTGAGGTAATCAGATTATGATTCATTGTTTTTAATAGCACAAGCAGTGTGAAGAAGATGAAGAACCTAAATAACACAAAAGGGAATACAAAAAGTAAGGGATCAACTGAAAAAGGAAACTTTAGAGTTGACAGAGGTATAGTAGTACTGAAAACTTATAAAAAAATAAGATTCTTAAATCAAGTGAGATACTATTCAGTATCAAATAAAGATATAAAGATAGGGAAGGATACCAGTATAGAGTTATCAAAGGATATAAGTACTTCGGACTTAATAAAATTTGAGAAATTAGTAATAGATAATAAAAATCAAGATAATATATATAGTAATTTATTAAATATTGTTAAAAACGTAGATATATTAATATTAGTTTATAATAAAATAAAGAATAAAAATCAAGATAATAAAAATAATAATCAAGATATAATATCTGAAACATTATATAATAAAGATATAATATATTTAAATAAATTATCTAATGAATTAGGAACAGGAAAATTTAAATTTAAACCAATAAAAATGAAAATATCAAAATTAAATAATAATATAAAATTATTTAATATAATTTCTATAAAAGATAAATTAGTATTAGAAATAATAAGAATAATTTTATATATTATTTATAATAATAAGATATCAATACATAAACATTCACATGGATTTATAAATAATCTAAATAATCAAACAGCAATTTGAGAAATTAGAAATATATTTGGTGGTACAAATTGATTAATTAAAGTAAATTTAAATAAATGTTTAGATAAAATACCTCATTCATTAATTATAAATGAATTAAATAAATATATTATAGATAAAGGTTTTATAGATTTATTATATAAATTATTAAGAATAGGTTATATAGATGAAAAAGGAATATATCATAAAACAAAATTAGGTTTACCTTTAGGTACATTAATTAGTCCATTATTATGTAATATAGTTATAACTATAGTAGATCTATGATTAGATAATTATATTAATATATTTAATAAAGGTAAAGTTAGAAAACAACATAAAATATATAAAAAATTATCAAGATTAATTGAAAAAACTAATATATTTTCAGATAGATTAAAATTACATAAAGAAAGATCAAAATGTCCACTATTTATTTTTAATGATCCTAATTTTAAAAGAATAAAATACGTTAGATATATAGATAATATTTTAATTGGTGTATTAGGTTCAAAAAATGATTGTCAAATAATTAAAATAGATTTAAATAATTATTTAAATTCATTAGGTTTAAATAATGAAGAAGAAGATATAAAAATTAATTGTACAACTAAAGAATCAACAATATTTTTAGGTTATAATATTTCAATTACACCTTTTAAAAAAGCACCAACAATTACAAAACTAATTAGAGGTAAACTTATTAGAAGTAGAAGTATTACAAGACCAATTATAAATGCACCAATTAGAGAAATTATTAATAGATTAGCTATTAATGGTTATTGTAAACATAATAAAAATGGTAAAATTGGAGTACCTATAAGAGTAGGTAGATGACTATTAGAAGAACCAAAAACAATTATTAATAATTATAAAATTTTAGGTAGAGGTATCTTAAGTTATTATAAATTAGCAACTAATTATAAAAGATTAAGAGAAAGAATCTATTACGTATTATATTATTCATGTGTATTAACTTTAGCAAGTAAATATAAATTAAGAACAATAAGTAAAACTATTAAAAAGTTTGGTTATAATTTAAATATTATTAAAAATGGTAAAATTATTGCTAATTTTCCAAGAAATACTTTTGATAATATTAAAAAAATTGAAAATCATGGAATATTCATATATATATCAGAAACTAAAGTTAATGATCCATTTGAATTTATTGATTCAATAAAATATATATTACCTTCATCTAAAATTAATAATAATAATAATAAATCTTGTAATATTTGTAATTCAACTATTGATGTTGAAATACATCATATTAAACAATTACATAGAGGTATATTAAAAATACTTAAAAATTATATTCAAGGTAGAATAATAACTATTAATAGAAAACAAATACCATTATGTAAACAATGTCATATAAAAATACATAAAAAAATAAAATAATATATATTATTTTGTATATAATAATATATATTACAAAATTATACTCTATATGGAAAGCCGTATGATGGGAAACTATCACGTACGGTTTGGGAAAGGCTCTTAAACATATATAAAATATAGGTTTATTTGCTATTTCATTTTTAGTAACAGGACATGCAATTTTAATGATTTTCTTTATGGTTATGCCGGCTTTAATTGGTGGTTTTGGTAATTATATGTTACCATTATTAATTGGTGCATCAGATATGTCTTTTGCAAGATTAAATAATATTTCATTTTGAACATTACCACCAGCTTTAGTAAGTTTAGTTGTATCAACTATGGTTGAATCAGGTGCAGGTTCAGGTTGAACTGTAATTATATATAATATGATATGCAGTTATAAAATATCACTCGATGCATGGAAAACCTTATATAATTATAATAATAATAATAATAATAATAATAAAAATATTATAATTATATATTTATTAAAATACTTAATTTATATTAATAAATTAGTAAAAATGTTTAATATTATAGGTTTATATGCCAGTATTATATATTATTATAATAATAATAATAATAATAATAATATAATATTTCAGAGACTAAATGTGATAAAATTAAAATATATAAAGAGAAATTATAGAATAAATAAAATAAATAATAATAATTTTAATATAAATGAATGATTAGTAGGTATAACTGATAATAATGGTATATTTTATATAAATATTAAAAATAATAATATTAATTTAATATATAAAATAACATTATATAAAAATAATGTTCAATTATTATATAAAATTAAATCATATTTAAATGTAGGTAATATTAAATATAATAATAATAATAATATAGTTTCTTATTTAATTAATAATAATAAATATTTAATTAATATTATTTTACCTATTTTTGATAAATATCCATTATTAACATATAAAAGATATAATTATTTAATATTTAAAGAATGTTTATTAATTAATAATAATAATTTATTAAATAATAATGATAAATTATTAATAATTAATAATATTATTAATAAATATAATAATTATATTAATAATTTAAATAATAATAATTATATATATATTTCAGATGCTTGAAAAAGTATTTATATAAAATTAAATTATAATAATAATAATAATAATATTATTAAAGAAAAATTAATTAATAATATAAAATTAATTCTAATTAATGATATTAATAATATTATAACTAAATCATGATTAATTGGATATATAGAAATAAATAATTCTTTTTATATTATAAAAAAATATTATAATAAAAATATTATTTTATATAAACATTATTTTATATTAATAATAAAATATGATTATATTGTTATATATAGTATAAAATTATTATTAAATATTAATTCATCAATTATATATATAAATAAACTAAATAATTATATAAATAATAATAATAATATATTTTATAATAATTATAATAATAATTATAATAATAATTATAATAATAATAATAATAATTTTAATAATATTTCTAATAATAATAATAATATTTATAATAATAATAATAATAATAATTTAAATAATATTTTTAATAATTATAATAATAATAATTATAATTATAAATTAGAAACGATAAATAATAATGATATTATAAATATTATTAATTATTTTATATATAATAATAATAAATCTATATTTTTAGGTTTAAAAAGTTTAGAATATAAAATTTGATCAAGAACATATATAAAATATAAAAATAATTCTTTAAAATTATTACATATTTATAATTTATTAAATAAATTTAATAATAATAATAATTAAATTATATATATATTTATATATATATCAAATATATAAAATATATATATATTTTATAATTATTAAATTATATATTTTAATTTAAGGTATAGTCCAAACAATATAGTAATATATTGAATATAATAAAAAATATATTTATTAATTATATATTAATAATAAAATTATTAATTAATAAATATAATTTATAATTAATAATTAATAATATATATATAATATTATATATATATAATATAATAATAATAATATAATATATATATATATATATTATATATATTATATATATAATTAATGAATAATAATTGATATCCTCCATTATCAGGAATTCAAGCACATTCAGGTCCAAGTATTGATATAGCAATTTTTGCATTACATTTAACATCAATTTCATCATTATTAGGTGCTATTAATTTTATTGTTACAGCATTAAATATGAGAACTAATGGTATGTCAATGCATAAATTACCATTATTTGTATGAGCTATTTTCATTACAGCATTCTTATTATTATTATCATTACCTGTATTATCAGCTGGTGTAACAATGTTATTAATGGATAGAAATTTTAATACTTCATTCTTTGAAGTTGCAGGTGGTGGTGATCCGGTATTATATCAGCATTTATTCTACGAGTATTTCTTAGTAATAATATATATAATAATAATAATAAATAATAATAATTATAATATTTTAATTAATATATTAAATAATAATTATAATATTTTAATAATAAAATTAAATAATTTATTATTATTTAATAATAATAATAATAATAATAATAATAATATTACTAATAATAATAATAATAATTTAAATAATAATAATAATAATAATAATAATGAAATAATAAATAAAGATAATAATATAAATAATAATGAAATAATAAATATAGATAATGATAAAGATAATGATAAAGATAATGATAATAATTTATTAAATAATAATAAAGATAATAATAATAAATTAAGAAAATCATTATTAGATTTAACGAATGATGATATTTCAAAATATAATTATGAATGAGATAAACTAGAATTTAATTTTGATAAATTTTATAAAGAATTTAAATGTTATAAACCAAATGATAAATTACCATCAAAAGAATTTTTAGAATGATTTATTGGTTATTTTGAAGCTGATGGTTGTATACTAATTCCAAAAAATATAAATTATTCAATAATTATTACATCACATAAGACTAATTTATTTTTATTAAATTATATTAAAGATAATTTAATAATAGGAAATGTTGTTAAAAATTCTTATAAATTTAATAATTATAGATGACAAGTTTATAAACAACAAGATATAAAATTATTAATTCATTTATTTAATGGTAATATAGTATTACCTGTAAGATATGTTAAATTATCTATATTTATTTCAAATATTAATATAAAATTATTAAAAAATAATGAACCTATTATTAATATTATTAATAAATGTAAATTACCAAGATTAGATAATTCATGATTATCAGGTTTTACTGATGGTGAAGGTTGTTTTTCAGTTGGTAAAACTCAAAGTTTTTATAGAGTTATTTATAATATTAATCAAAAATATATTGCTAATAAATATATTTTAGATTATATTTTAAATTTATTAAGAGAATTAATAAATAATAATAATTTAGGTGGTGTATATAAACATTCATCTAAAAATATATATGAAATAAGAATTAGTAGTATAAAAGGTTGTTCAAAATTAAGATTATATTTTGATAAACATCCTTTAAGAAGTTATAAATTTTTAGTATATAAAAATTGATTAAAATTTATTGATATAGCTATAAATGAATCATTATCTAAAGATATTAGAAAAAATAAATTAATAATTATATTAAATAATATTAGAAATATTAGTAAAATAAATAAATAATATATATATATTATATATATATAAAATTTATTAATTATAATAATATTCTATAATATTATAATTATTATTTATTAATTATACTTAATAAATTAATTATTATTCAATTATTATTCAATTATTATATAAAATATATATATAATTAATAAGAATAGTGGAATAAAAAAAATAATTAAATTTAAGTTTATGTATAAATATAATAATAATAATATAAATTATTATATATAATTATATATATATATAATAATATTTATACAATATCATAATAAATAATAATATATATGATATATATTATATATATATAAATAATATAATATTTATAATATATATATAAATATATATTATATATAATATAAAATTTATATAGATATATTATTTTTTAGTTTTAATATATATATATAATATTAATATTATTATAATAATTATAATAAATATATATATTTTATATATATTATATATATATATATATATATATTTAAAATAATAATAATAATATTAATAATAAATATAATTTTAATAATAATATATATATACTTATTTAATATATATATTATATTATATATATTATTAAAGCAACATTGATAGTACGGTTAAAGATATATACTCAATATTAAGACCGTCGGTTAAATAAGTAATCGCTACAGACTGCTTTATCAATGGTTAATTATATATAAATATAATTAATTAATGTACAGTCGGAAATTTACAATAATAATAATAATAATAAAATTATTATTGTTCATATATATTATAAATATGAATAATATATTATATGAGTAATTTAATAATTATAATTGTAATAAAATTATTAAAAATATATATAATATAAATATTTATTATTTAATTAATAAATATAAATTATCAATTATTATTTAATTGAATTATAAAATTATTAATAATAATAAATATTTCATAATAAATAAATAATATATATATATATATATTATATATATATATATTATATAATAATATTATGATTATTAAATTTTGGATTTTTTGGTCATCCTGAAGTTTATATTATTATTATTCCAGGATTTGGTATTATTTCACATATTGTATCAACATATTCTAAAAAACCAGTATTTGGTGAAATTTCTATGGTTTATGCTATAGCATCAATTGGTGTATTAGGATTTTTAGTATGATCACATCATATGTATATTGTTGGATTAGATGCAGACCTTAGAGCATATTTCACATCGGCTACGTGCGCCATTTAATTATTAAGATTTGTAGGTATAAAAATACCTTATCAAATATTTTCTTATTTAATTAATAAATAAAAATATAAATCTTAAATATATATATATATATATAAATTAAATAATTTATATATATTTATTTATTTATTTATTATTAATTATAAAATTTATAAAATAATAATAATAATAATTATAAAATTAAGGTTTAAATAATAATTTATTAATTATTTTGATATAAAATATTAAACTTAGGTATTTAAAGTAATTTAAAACTGAAAATAGCATGTTTAAAAAAGAAGATTCTATATATATATATAATATAATATAATATATATATATATATATATTCACTTCTGAATTAAGAATTATATGGTTATATTTATAATAATTGTTTATTTAATAAATATTATGTTTTATTAAATTTATATATAAATATTTATAATCTTTAATAAAGATAATTAAATATACATTATTTACAATTAATAATTGAATTAATAATTAATAAAAATTGTAAATATATTATTAATAATATTTATTAAAATAAAGGAAAATATTTAAGAGTAGCTGTTTAAATATAAAGAAAATATTTCTAATATTATTATAATAATAGAATATAACCTAAGTAATTATATATCAAATCTTAATAAGAACTTGGGATTTGCCTTATTATGGAAATAATAAGGTAAACGGAATTTCCATATTACATATTATAATAATAATTAAATTATAATTATTATTATTATTATAATATGAAAGGGAAATAGTTTAATATTTATTAGTATATTTATAAATATTAAAGGGAAAGCCGTATGCTATGAAAGTAGCACGTACGGTTTGGGAAAGGATTTATAATTAAGCTTTATTATTAATTAATAAATTAATAAATAAAGAGGATTATTCTTCTATTTCACAATGATTATTGCTATTCCTACAGGTATTAAAATCTTCTCATGATTAAATCATCCCTTTAGCAAGGATAAATATATGATCACAAAATATATAAATAATAATAATAATAATAATTATAATAATATAATAATTATACCTAATTTATATGAAGGTAATTTATATAAAATTTATCCAAGATCAAATAGATATTATATTAAACCTAATAATATATGTAAAGAATTAGTAGTATATGGTACAAATTTAGAATCAAATGTAAATATACCTATTTATACTAATATTGTTAAATCAATAGTAAATATTCCTAATAATTTATTTTATATTATTGTTGGTATTTTATTAACTGATGGTTATATAGAATATCTATCAAAAAAGAAATTAGATAAAAAATTAGATATAAATATTAATAGTAGATTTAGATTAAAACAATCAATAAATCATAGTGAATATTTAATTTATGTTTTTCAATTATTATCACATTATTGTATAAGTTATCCAAAATTAAAAATTGATAAAGCAAATGGTAAATCATATACTCAATTAGAATTTACTACTAGAGCATTACCATGTTTTACAGTATTAAGAAGAATATTTTATAAAGGTAGAATTAAAATTGTACCTAATAATTTATATGATTTATTAAATTATGAATCATTAGCTCATATAATTATATGTAATAGTTCTTTTGTTAAAGGTGGTGGTTTAATTTTAAATTTACAATCATTTAAAGTTAAAGAATTAATTTTAATTATTAATGTATTAAAAATTAAATTTGATTTAAATTGTATTTTACATAAATCTAGAGATTCATATAGTATTTATATTAGAGTTGAATCAGTTAAAAGATTATATACTCATATTAATAAATATATTTTACCATCAATAAAATATAAATTTGATTATAAATTAATTCAAAAATATGATTATTTTTATAATAATTATATTAAATAATTTATAATTTATAATTAATTATTAAATTTTATTATTATTATTTATTTATTTATATATAAATATATAGAGGCAAATTCGAGAGAAATTATATATTAAGAATAATTAATTAATATATAACTATCGTCGAACTAAATCATATTTGAGAAATCAATATGTAAAAGCGTAGAGATTAGACGCCTCAGGTTATCTAAGTAATATATATATATAATATATATTATATGATAATATAAGGAATAATCCAATGGAATCAGTAATGATTTTGAAACAATATTTCAAATATTAATTAATTAATTATTAATTAATTATATTAATTAATATCCAACCCAATATAGTTTTATTTAATTAATATATATAATTTTTATATTATTTAATTAATATATATATTATATTAATTATATTAAATAAAATGGGATATTATAAATTATATATATTATATATAATAATATATATATATATATATTTATAATATAAATTTAACTAGCTAACAATATATTATATATATTATATAATATAATATAATATATTGATTATTATTATTTAATTAAATTTTAATTTATAATATTTATTTAATATATATATATATATTTTATATATATAAATATTAATAATAATAATAAATTATAATTTATTTAAATAAATTAATAATTAAATCTGAAATGATTTAAAGGTTAATATCTAGGGCTACAATCTACGGGGGTTCTATTAGATTAGCTGTTCCAATGTTATATGCAATTGCATTCTTATTTTTATTCACTATAGGTGGATTAACAGGTGTAGCATTAGCTAATGCATCATTAGATGTAGCATTCCATGATAAAATAAAAATATAATAAATAATTATTATTATATTAATAATTATTAATAAATTATTTAATAATTAATATATATATATATTTATATATATATTAATATAATTATTAATAATTGATAATTCAATTAAAATTAATATAATATATATATATTTTTTATATATATATGTGTCATGTTAAAAATTCACTATAATAATTAATAAATTAATATTAATTATTGGTTATATAATAATAATAATAATAATTTATTTATAATTATAAATAATTATATAGCTAACGGTGAAATCTTATTATTTTAAAAGATTTAATGTATCTTATTCAACATATTAATAATAAGACAATACCGTGGTAACTTATATATATATATATTTAATATATATTTAATATATCTGATATATATATATATATATATATAAGACACTGTAGAGACTATACGTGAATAATATTATATAAATAAATATATATATAATTTATAATAAATAAAATATTATATAATATGTATATATAAATTATATAATATTAAGATATAGTCCGATCCTTCATGTGAATGAAGTTTGTATATATATTATAATTATAATTATATACTATTTGACTTATTATGTTGTAGCTCATTTCCGTGCGACTTGAAAAGTTATAATTAATAATACTTATCTATATATTTAATAATATTATTATTATTTATAATTTATATATATATAATAATATTATTAAAATATCATATAATATATATATAATAATATATATGATATAATATATATATAATAATAATATATATATAAAATATATTGAATAAGTTATATTTTTACCAATATAAACCTAATTACAAGTGTATTATAATGGTAACATAAATATGCTAAGCTGTAATGATAAATAGTAGCCATATCCTTATGATAGTTAAGGTGAAGGAGCTAAGGTTGATCTAATATGCTCAACGAAAGTAAATCAAATATTATAAAATTACTTAATAAGCTACATATAAATATAAACTATCTATTAATATTATAAAAATATAAAATTAATAATAAAATATTTATAAAAATTTAATAAATGATTAATGTTATGTATTGGGAATAAACATACGGTAAATTATATAATCATTAGTAATATAGTTTGAGAGCTAAGTTAGATATTTATACGTATTAATTATAAAACAAGGTAAGCCCTATAATTTATTATATATAAATATAATAATATATATATAATATATATATATTATTAATTAATTAATAATACCTTTTTATATAATAATAATTATTATTATATATTAATAAATAATAATAATTAATTAATTTATTATTATTATTATTATTATAAAATTAATATTATAATAATAAAATTAAGGATAAAGAAATATAGATATTAATATTATTCAAAATTTCTATTATATTTATAGGGTAAAAGATTGTATAAAAAGCAAATGTCAAATTGTAATGATTTGAATAAGAATTATTATTCTAAGATGAAAATCTGCTAACTTATACTATAGGTGATACGCCTTTTATTAATAAAATAAATATATTATAATAATAATATAAAAATATATATAAATAAATAAATATATTTTTAATATATATATAATATATTTATATAAAGGGAGGTTATATATATATATATAATTATATATATAATATATATATATTTATATATATATAATTATATAACTGATAAATATTATATATATATTTATAAATTAATAATATAATTTATATTATATTATATATATAATATTGAATAGGTATTGCGTGAGCCGTATGCGATTATAAGTCGCATGTACGGTTCTTACCGGGGGAAAACTTGTAAAGGTCTACCTATCGGGATATTATGTATTATCAATGGGTGCTGTATTCTCAGCTTTTGCTGGTTATTATTATTGAAGTCCTCATATTTTAGGATTATATTATAATGAAAGATTAGCTCAAATTCAATTCTGATTAATTTTCATTGGTGCTAATATCGTATTCTTACCTATGCATTTCTTAGGTATTAATGGTATGCCAAGAAGAATTCCAGATTATCCTGATGCTTTCTTAGGTTGAAATTATGTTGCATCAGTAGGTTCAGTAATTTCAGTAATTTCATTATTCTTATATATTTATATCGTATATGATCAATTAGTTAATGGTTTAGAAAATAAAGTTAATAATAAATCTGTTATTTATGCTAAAGCTCCAGATTTTATTGAATCAAATGAAATTTTCTCATCTAATAAAATTAAATCTTCATCTATTGAATTCTTATTAACTTCTCCTCCAGCTGTACATTCATTTAATACTCCAGCTGTACAATCATAATAAATATATATATAATAATTATTATTTATATATAATCAATAATTATAATTTTATTTAATTATTATTAATAATTAAATATATATTTATAATATATATAAATATATAATTTATATTATATTTATTATAATTATATTAATAATATTCATATATTTAATAAAAATATAATAAAATATATATATATATATAATTTATATATATATATTATTTATTATAAAAATTATTATATTTATATAAATATATCTGATATATAATATATATATTATATAATATATCATATATAATTTTATATATTTATAATTAATTAAATTAATAATAATTAATTTATTATCAATTATCAATAATTAATAAAATTATATCTAGTTTTATTAATAATAAATATATTAAATAAATTAAAAATAATATATATAATTAATAAATAATTAATAATTATTTATAAAATTTATATAATTTATTATAAATAATCATAAAAATATTAAAAATAATCATAAATATTAATAAAAATATTAAAAATAATCATAAATATTAATAAATATTCATTAATTTATTAAAAATAATCATAAATTTATTATAAAAATTAATAATAATTAATAAATATTCATAAATATTATTAAAATAATTCATATATATATATATTATAAATAATAATAATAATAATTATTATAATAATTATCAATTATCAATTATTAATTATATTTGATCCTAATTTATATATATATATTATTAGGATTACATATAATAATATATTATATATATATAATATTAATAATATATATATAATATTATTATAAAAATATTATTATATATAATAGGATTACATAATATATATTTAATATATATATTATATATTTTATATATAGGATATATATATATATAAATATATAAATATTATATATTAATAATAATATATAAGTATAAATATAAATATTATATTTAATAATATATATATAAATATAAATATTAAATATAATATAATATAAAATTTAATTAAATTTAATTTAATAATTTATTTATAATAAATAATAAATAATAAATAAATAATAAATAAATAAATAAATAAATAAATAAATAATAATAATAATATTAGTTTATATATAATATAATATATATATATATATAGTATATATATATTATAATATATATATTTTTATAAATTTATATAAATATATATATATAAATATATAATAAT